TACAATATACACATACACGGATTCATATACACCGATTTTACCTAATATATATAATATATACAAGATCTAAATACAACTAAATACAAGATAAGGTCGAAGACAAAACAACCCCATATTTCTATTGTTTATTTTATTGTTGGATACATAATTAATCCTATAGTTACTTGGGATTATTGGTGGATCATTTTCTATTCTATAACTTCAGACCATAGATCAAGCCAGGGAAGGGCGCCTTCTAACCGTTCTGTATATTGTCTTTTTCGTTCATGTTGCAATACAAACGTATTATTTAATTATACGATACGAGATTCTATTAGAATGAAGAATTCATTTATAAATTTATAAGAAGAAAAGAAAGAACTATTTATCTTATCTTTTCCTTGAGAATTTGTACATGACATGAAAGAAACCTGTCTTTATAGTGATAATTGAGAAAAAGATTCTATCATACTATCATATCTATTAATAAATATATATATATATATATATATCGGTATATCGAAGTGATACCCCCGGCTTCCCCCAAAAAGAGAATGATTTCTTTCAATACTCATTAGTTGTTAGTTAACAATCCTAGTGATTGGATTCATATGCTTAATTCTGATAGGAAATCAAATAGTAAAATGATTATTCATCGAATGACTATTCATCTATTGTATTTTCATCAAATAGGGGATGGTAAGACTCTATGGAAAAATGGTGGTTCAATTCGATGTTGTTTAACGAAAAGTTAGAACATAGGTGTGGGTTAAGTAAATCAATGGATAGTTCTGATACTATTGGAAATACCAGTGGAAGTGAAGAACCCATTATAAATAATACGGGGAAAAACACTCCTAGTTGGAGTAATAGTGACAGTTATACTTTCAGTAATGTTGATTATTTATTTGATATCGGGAATATTTGGAGTTTGATCTCTGATGACACTTTTTTAGTTAGGGATAGTAATGGTGACCGTTATTCTGTATATTTTGATATTGAAAATCAGATTTTTGAGATTGACAATGATAGTTCTTTTTTAAGTGAACTAGAAAGTTTTTTTCCCAGTTATTTGAATAGCGGGTCTAAAAGTAAGAATCACTACGATTCTCATTACATGTATGATATTCAATCTAGTTGGAATAATCACATTAATAGTTGCATTGATACTTATCTTCGTTTTGAAGTCAGCAGTTCTATTTCAGGCGGTACCGACAATTACAGTAACAGTTATATTTATAGTTGCATTTGTACTGAACGTGTAAGTCGTAGTAAAAGCGGGAATTCTAGTATAAAAACTCGTATTAATGGCGACGATTTCAATATAAGAGGAAAGTCTAATGATTTCAATATAAATACAAAATACAGACATTTATGGGTTCAATGTGAAAACTGTTTTGGATTAAATTTTGAAAGATTTTTGAAGTTAAAAATGCATATTTGTGAACAGTGTGGATATCATTTGAAAATGAGTAGTTCAGATAGAATCGAACTTTCGATTGATCCGGGCACTTGGGATCCTATGGATGAAGGTATGGTTCCTATAGACTCTATTGAATTTCATTCAGAGGAAGAACCTTATAAAGATCGTATTGATTCTTATCAAAGAAAGACAGGTTTAACTGAAGCTGTTCAAACAGGCATAGGTCAGCTAAACGGTATTCCTATAGCAATTGGGGTTATGGATTTTCAGTTCATGGGGGGTAGTATGGGATCCGTAGTCGGCGAGAAAATCACCCGTTTGATCGAGTATGCTACTAATCGATCTTTACCTGTCATTATTGTGTGTGCTTCTGGGGGAGCACGCATGCAAGAAGGAAGTTTAAGCTTGATGCAAATGGCTAAAATATCTTCCGCTTTATATAATTATCAATCAAATAAAAAGTCCTTATATGTTTCAATCCTTACATCTCCTACAACCGGTGGAGTAACAGCCAGTTTTGGTATGTTGGGGGATGTCATTATTGCTGAACCAAATGCCTGCATTGCATTTGCGGGTAAAAGAGTAATTGAACAAACATTGAAAAAAAAAGTACCCGACGGTTCACAAGCGGCTGAGTATTCATTCCATAAGGGCTTATTCGACCCAATCGTACCACGTAATCCTTTAAAGGGTGTTCTGAGTGAGTTATTTCAGCTCCACGGTTTCTTTCCTCTGAATCAAAATTCAAGAAATTAAAGTATAGCACTCGATTCAATTATTTGTAGCGAACGAGTATTTCTATTTAGTTCATCGTAATCAAAAAAATTTAAGTTATACTTGTATTGTAGTAAGAGTCAGAAGTTTCGGATAATTATTTTGTATTTTATCTTTTCCTTCAGATCTATTTTTTATCTTACCCCTATTCATGATTAGTAATCGGAAACCCTTTATCAATCAATAGGATAAAAAAAAAAAAAAGAAAAGAGTGAGTTTCTCCTTCCGAAGAATTGGGTAAAGGAAAGAGATTAATTATTAATTTAATTTTAATTTTTAATATAGACAATAATATCAATAATATATATATATCTTAATTTATAAATTTATAATTATAATTTTTATATAATTTTTATAATTTAAAATTAATTTAAAATTTAATTTATATTATTTTATATTATATAATTTCTTTCTTGTACTTATACTTATCTACTTATCTTATACTTATATAATATATATAATATAATTTCTTATACTTATATAATTATATATAATTATAATATAATTATTATAATTATATGAGTATAATTAATTTAGAAGACATATATGGTATGGAAGACATATAGAAAGAAGTGATTTCTATATCTATCAAGAACCCCCGCTTTTTATTTTTTTATTATAGAATCGAGTCGCCATTTTTTTTTGTTGGATCGGATTATAGTGAAAGTCGTGAACTCATAATAAATAATAAACTTTTTAATCAAAAATCCCTTATTAGAAAAATAGAAAGAAGAAAGGATGGGGGAAGAAGAATAATAAAATTTCTTATCTTAAAGTGAATTATCATACATATTTATGTGGAAAGATGAATAGGTACACTTAATTCAATTCTACATTCCTTGCACTTATTAACGACTTAATATTATTTATAATAATAATAGATATACTTAATTTATCATAAGATAAGATATTTTTATAATAGGTACAAATATTAAATTGGGACATCCATTCTATGACAGATTTCAACTTACCCTCCATTTTTGTGCCTTTAGTGGGCCTAGTATTTCCGGCAATGGCAATGGCTTCTTTATTTCTTCATGTCCAAAAAAATAAGATTGTCTAAATTCGATGGGACCAAATCTCATCAATTTATTTCAACACTAGATCATAATACAGATATTTAGTTAGTGTAATATGATACGATATGTGGCTCTTTCCGAACACAAATGAAAGACGGATATGCATACGGATACATAATATCCACATAAATGCATGCATATTATATGCAAGTACAACTGGTTAAAAATATATCGGCGAATACTTTATTTTATTAAATTTTATTAAATAGAAAGTCAATGTATCTAACCAATTACTCCTAATAGTTCCCATCAAAATAGTGCTAGTTGATGAGAGTTACTTCGGGGTCAAGAAAAGTAAAGTAAAATTCATTTGGGTTATTCTCTCAATTCCAATCGAATACAACAAGATCTAGTATAGTATAAGTATAGTATGAACTGGCGATCAGAACATATATGGATAGAACTTATAACGGGGTCTCGAAAAACAAGTAATCTTTGTTGGGCCTGTATCCTTTTTTTAGGTTCATTAGGGTTCTTAGTAGTTGGAACTTCCAGTTATCTTGGTAGGAATCTTATATCCGTATTTCCATCTCAGCAAATCATTTTTTTTCCACAAGGGATCGTGATGTCTTTCTATGGGATCGCGGGTCTATTCATTAGTTCCTATTTGTGGTGTACAATTGCGTGGAATGTAGGTAGTGGTTATGACCAATTTGATAGAAAAAAGGGAATAGTTTGTATTTTTCGTTGGGGATTTCCTGGAATAAATCGTCGTATTTTCCTTCGTTTCCTTATGAGAGATATCCAATCCATCAGAATAGAGATTAAAGAGGGTCTTTATCCTCGTCGTGTCCTTTATATGGAAATCAGGGGCCAAGGAGCCCTTCCCTTGACTGGCACTGATGAGAATCTTACTCCACGAGAAATTGAACAAAAAGCTGCCGAATTAGCCTATTTCTTGCGGGTACCAATTGAAGTATTTTGAAATGAACTGAAGAATTAATGTTTTCTCAGATTAATGTTTCCTCAGTATGAGGGAAGTAACTTGATAATTCCATTTTTAATACAATTGAAGTTTATTCAGAAAGTTCATTCGAGCAAAACAAAACATATTAGTATTTGATTTCCCACACTTCCGTTGGCGGGACAATTCACATAGAAGAAAACAAAAGCGGGAGCGCGTATACGGAACAACTAAACTATAATAAAAAGCAACTTTTTGTATACCAAAAACAATTTTTTGTATGTGTATCGGGTCCAATTTATACTAGTAAAAAGTCTAATAAGTATGCATTCATCAAACATATCCGAACAGTTATTTCGTAATCGTAATACAGAATTCATCTTTTTATAACCAAGATGAATTGATATGTTACGTTATTCCTAAACTGCGGTTAGGCGGTGAAACATTTCGAAATAATTAATTGATCCTGGAGGCTTTTTTCGTCTCGAAATTCGAATAATATTCCTTACTTCAAGCAGGTTTTCGAGTATTCATCGACAGACAGGAACAAATGAAGATAAAATTAATTGAAATTTACTCAATTGAGATATCTCTGAGAATTATAAAGGACCCTTATTCTATTTCTATATTTTTTATAATAGATCTATTTTTTATAATAGATCTAAGGACTCAATTTGTAAACAAAAATGGGAATAGATCCATAGGTTTGATACCTTGTTATAGTTATAGAATTCGTGTTCAGAGAAATAGAAATATCAGTATAGAATCGACGAATGGAGCAGATTCATTAACAATTCACTAAAAAAAAAATGAAAAAAAGGAAAGCGTTGACTTCCCTCCCATATCTTGTATTTATAGTATTTTTGCCTTGGTGGGTCTCTCTCTCATTTAATAAAAGTTTGGAACCTTGGGTTATTAATTGGTGGAATACCCGGCAATCCGAAACTTTCTTGAATGATATTCAAGAGAAAAACGTTCTAGAAAGATTCATAGAATTAGAAGAACTATTCCTGTTGGACGAAATGATAAAGGAATACCCGGAAACACATATACAAAAACCTCGTATAGGAATACACAAGGAAACGATACAATTAGTCAAAACACAGAAAGAGTATCATTTCCATATCATTTTTCATTTCTCGACAAATATAATATGTTTTGCTATTCTAAGTGTTTATTTTATTCTGGGTAATGAAGAACTTGTCATTCTTAATTCTTGGGTTCAAGAATTACTCTATAACTTGAGTGACACAATAAAAGCTTTTTCGATTCTTTTAGTTACTGATTTATGGATCGGATTTCATTCGACCCATGGTTGGGAACTTATGATTGGTTCGGTCTACAATGATTTTGGATTGGCTCATAATGATCAAATTATATCCGGTCTTGTTTCCACTTTTCCAGTTATTCTAGATACAATTGTGAAATATTGGATCTTCCATTATTTAAATCGTGTATCTCCTTCACTTGTAGTCATTTATCATTCAATGAACGAATGAAGAACTCATTTGATCCCCTGATAGCAATCAAATAAGAATGTTTCTTCGCGTATAAAGAATAAACAAAGTATTTTCAATCTTACTTATTCTTTAGACTTCTACCTGTTCAGGATATTCGTCCTATATTTCAGTACAATGGCAGACTCGTGGATAGGGAACTATACTAGCTAGCTACCTTTCTAATTTATTGTAGAAATTCCGGGATCAATGATTGGACCATGCAAAATAGAAATATTTTTTCTTGGGTAAAGGAACAGATGACTCGATCCATTTCTGTATCGATCATGATATATGTAATAACTCGGGCATCTATTTCAAATGCATATCCCATTTTTGCGCAGCAGGGTTATGAAAATCCGCGGGAAGCAACTGGCCGAATTGTATGTGCCAATTGCCATTTAGCTAATAAGCCCGTGGATATTGAAGTTCCGCAAGCTGTGCTTCCTGATACTGTCTTTGAAGCAGTTGTGCGAATCCCTTATGATACGCAACTGAAACAAGTTCTTGCTAATGGGAAAAAGGGGGCTTTGAATGTAGGGGCTGTTCTTCTTTTACCCGAGGGATTCGAGTTAGCCCCTCCGGATCGCATTTCTCCTGAGGTGAAAGAAAAGATGGGAAATCTATCCTTTCAGAGTTATCGTCCAAATAAAAGAAATATTCTTGTGATAGGTCCTGTTCCCGGTCAGAAATATAGTGAAATTGTCTTTCCTATTCTTTCCCCCGATCCTGCTACGAGGAAAGACGTTCACTTCTTAAAATATCCAATATATGTGGGTGGGAATAGAGGAAGGGGTCAGATTTACCCTGATGGGAGCAAGAGTAACAATACAGTCTATAATGCTACATCGGCAGGAATAGTAAGCAAAATAGTACGTAAAGAAAAGGGGGGATATGAAATAACCATAGTTGATGCACCGGATGGACATAAAGTGGTTGATATTATACCTCCAGGACCAGAACTTCTTGTTTCAGAGGGTGAATCTATCAAGCTTGATCAACCATTAACAAGCAATCCTAATGTGGGGGGGTTTGGTCAGGGAGATGCAGAAATAGTGCTTCAAGATCCATTACGCGTCCAAGGCCTTTTGTTCTTCTTGGCATCTGTTATTTTGGCACAAATTTTTTTGGTTCTTAAAAAGAAACAGTTTGAAAAGGTTCAATTGTACGAAATGAATTTCTAAATCCAGAGATCCTTTAACATTGAGTTGGTAAAGTAAAAAGCGCAAATTTTTGTCGATCGATACAATTATGTATGGTCAAAAATTCTGTAAACCCCTTGTTGCTTTGTTTATATTGTTTTCGTCGTATGTCTGGAATTCATTACTTGTATCCCATTCTTAGTAATAGACAATTATCCCATTCTTAGTAATAGACAATAGGCATACAAAGGAAAATAATCTAAGGAAGGGGCAGGATAAAGGAAAGGAACAAATATTTCTAGGAGGGATTACATTACGAGGCTTCCTAATCTTCTATTCGACACAAGAAAGGATTTATTTTCTGCCCTTTCTTGTGTCGTCTTATATTGAAATAATAATAATTTTTTCTCCTTTTCGTCTGTTCGTCAAAGATTACTATGCCTTCTTTTTCGTGTCTATCGACATCCCCCTGTTTAGATTTATAATTTAGATTTATAAAAAGTAGTAAGTAGTGGACAAATAAAAAGAAATTAAGGGGGAAGTAATTCATTGAGCAAATAGAACTTCGTCAATTATTCAATGAACTTTTTTTTACTTACTTAAAAAAAAAAAAAAAAAGACTTTTACCCTTCTGATTGAAAAACAGATTATATTTTTACGTATATCCAAATTCTTATTTATTATCTCGTCGCAGTTTTTTTTT